TTTATATATTACGTGCTCCAGACACTAAAATGAATATCCGACGAAGTAAAACCATCTCTATCAAGATGACAGACCCATTCTCTGTACTAGCCATAGGATCCATTATACCAAGTCACACACTCATATTCCGGAAATACATAAAAAAAAGAAATTCCACGGTCGAACTACCAAAATAGAATGGGATAAAAATAAGAAAACTAAATGCTTCACTTTGTATTGAAAAAACTAGTTAATGGTTCTTGTGAATCTAATTCATTGAAATTCCATCCAATAAAATGGAAGAATTATAAATCTCCAAAATAATAGATAGAAATACTGCAAATAGAGCCATTGCGAGACCCATCAAAGGAGTAGTTCCCCAACCAGGAGCTACTTTACCATATTCTGAATTCAATGGTTTCAATAAACTTCCGGCATTAGTTCGTTTTGGGCGGCCAGATCTAGAACTACCCTCAACGGTTTGTGTAGCCATAATATTTTATATTCATTAAGATCTGTTGACTTTGTATACCATTCCGTTGTAAATAAATGATCTTATCATAGATCCATTGTGGTCTTAAAACTATATAATGTCTTAAAACTATATAATAATGGAAACAGCAACCCTAGTTGCCATCTTTTTATCTGGTTTACTTGTAAGTTTTACTGGGTACGCCTTATATACTGCGTTTGGGCAACCCTCTCAACAACTAAGAGATCCATTCGAGGAACACGGGGACTAGTTGAAGTAATGATCCTCCCAATATTGGGAGGATCATTACTTTCAATTGAGATAATGAAAAATTATTTCACCTTTTTACTTTTTAGTTGGAACTTTAGGCGGTTCGCGAAAAAAGATAGCGAAAAAAATTATTCCTAGAGTTGAGACTAAAAGGAATGTATAAACCAATGCTTCCATAGATTCGATCGTGGTTTACAATTATAGCTTCCATACCTGTTTATTTGGGATCGTCTCCCGGATAAAGAAAGAACAAAAGTCAAAGAAAAGGCAGCGAATCAAATGTCAAATCAAGATTTATCCGGTACCCCAACCCTATAGTCAGTCAAATAAACTAAAAACGAAAAGTAACAAAACAATATTGTATCAAACTACCTGTCTTCTTGTAGTTGGATCTCCAAGTTTTTGGAATGCTCCAAATTCCACTTGAGCATCTAAATCTGGATCAATACCAGCAAAAACATCTCTAAACAGGGTTCTAGCACCATGCCAAATGTGTCCGAAGAAGAAGAGCAAAGCAAACGAAGCATGCCCAAAGGTAAACCAACCCCTTGGACTGCTACGAAAAACACCATCGGATTTCAAAGTAGCACGATCTAATTCAAAAATTTCACCCAATTGAGCACGTCTAGCATATTTTTTCACAGTAGCGGGATCGCTATAACTGACTCCGTTCAGTTCGCCGCCATAGAACTCAACAGTTACACCTACTTGTTCGACACTATATTTTGATTCTGCCCTTCTAAAAGGAACATCAGCTCTAACAATTCCGTCCCCGTCGACCAAAACAACCGGAAATGTTTCAAAAAACGTCGGCATACGACGTACAAAAAGTTCACGCCCCTCTTTATCTCTAAAGATAGGATGTCCTAACCACCCAACGGCTATTCCATCCCCGTTGTCCATGGAGCCCGCTCTGAATAATCCACCTTTTGCCGGATTATTGCCGATGTAATCATAAAAAGCCAGTTTTTCAGGAATTTTAGACCAAGCTTCGGATAAACTTTGATTTTCGGCTAAGCCAGCACCAATTCGTCGATATATTTCTTGTTGGAAGTATCCTTGATCCCATTGATAGCGCGTGGGACCAAACAATTCAATCGGGGTAGTTGCTGAACCATACCACATAGTTCCAGCAACTACAAAAGCTGCAAAAAAGACAGCGGCAATACTACTGGAAAGGACGGTTTCAATATTTCCCATACGTAATCCTTTGTATAGACGTTGGGGTGGACGAACACTAAGATGGAATAGACCTGCCAATATGCCTAAGGTCCCTGCTGCAATATGATGAGAAGCTATTCCTCCCGGAACAAAAGGATCAAAACCCTCCACACCCCACGCTGGATTTACGGCTTGTACCCTTCCGGTTAGTCCATAAGGATCGGACACCCATATTCCAGGACCATACAATCCTGTTACATGAAATGCACCAAAACCAAAGCAAGATAATTTTTTTACAAAACTGTAAAGAAGACTCCAGATTCAATTGCATCGATCAAATCTTCAACTCACGTCTACCCTTCCGCTTTTGAAATGAAAAATGGAATGCTGATTGATCCTATCGCCCTCTTCAGATTTAGGGGGTTTACTTTTTTTTTTCAGGCTGACTCGCTTCTCCTCATAAATGAACACTGATGGAATCCATAGAGAGAAAAAGGTAGAATTCAACCACTTCTTAGTCGGTGCTGCTGATGATGCAATGAGTTTCATTCGGCTAGTTAGATCCCATAGGATTAATTTAATATGGCTGGAGATATATAGGAGATCCATATCATATATCTATATGAGATCTGTCTTTCGTCCAAAGTGAGTAAACTGCCATGGCATAAGAGGAAAAACTAGAGCTTAAGCCTGCCTGCATGCCTATTTATGGCTATCTAGTTCCAGGAAGTGGTTGACAATGAACTACTTCGTTTCACTCTCGCCTTATCCTTCGCTTCTCTCGCCCGAGACCAGAGCAAGAACCGTGACTGATTCACCTGCTCCTTTATAGTCCAAAAGATCTAATCTGGGAACACACAAAAGACCTTTGAGAATCCCAAGCGAATAGAAAAAACTCCTACGTGTCTCACGCTCCAAAGTAGTTAGGCCTTGCGTAGAAGTAGGTCTTCTCAAGGCCCCATGGTTATGTATGGATACCTAGCAGGAAGCTTTCGCTTCTTGAATCTATATAAGGATAAGGATATAATCCCTATTTCATTTTTTTTCTTTATTTTTTATCGAGGCTTCTCGCTTCTCTGTCTCAGTGAAAGTGGGATCACCGAGGCTCCTAAAAGCAGTCGCGATCTTATAGACCACCAGGCCTTTCTAAAGCGTTGAGTCCCGTGCTCGCTTTTCGAAGAATATGGAGTCCCATATTTGAGTAGACGCCCGCGCTCTAATCCTTACTACAATGAAAGATCTGCTTCATTGCTATGCCCTTCGACAAGGATCTTACCTAACCCCGATCTTTCAATGACTGCATAACCGCCTTAGCCGCTGGACTTGTGACCGGACCTGTGGACTTCTGTTATGGCATTTTAACTCTTTAGTAAAGATCGGAGAAAGAGCAACCAATCTCTTAAGAGCATGTAAAAAGCCCGTCCTTTCTTGTGGGGTGATCGAGAGATGGATTTTTTAGAGGAGTATGGTCATTGAACCCTTTTGATTCGCCAGTAACGGTTCCTTAATCAAGTCAAATAACGGAGATTCTCCAGGACCGGTCGATTTAGCACAAGCATAATCCATTAGAACGAGACGGCTCAAATACGTGTTGTGATTGTTCGTGTGACTGGGCACTCAAAAGGCGTTGAGAAACCCTCGTTATTGAGGGCAATGCGTTCTTTTGTTTCACTACCTGACCAGAGGAGAGGGACAACAACGGCTTTCCGGTTCACCAAAAGGCGCAGGGGGGAGTAGGAACGATGAATACATGAAGTCTTTCCTTTTCTAAACATAAGGGGATTCGATTCAAAAAGGGTCTAAGAGGCAACCCGCCTACAGAATAAGTAAGCCCGACCGACGAACTGTTCGTCTGTTTGACATCGAGGACCCCCCGTTAGAATAATGAATCAAAGAAATCCTCTTTTATCAAATCGTCTGTGCTCACGAATCTATTGTGGAAGCTTAATGATAATAAATTGTCGTAGTGTAGTATAGTAACAGTCAACACAGCAGCTGTAACGTGACCAGCGCTTTGTCCTTTATATATATATAATAAGGCTGCAACTGCGCTGAATGATAAAGCCTTATTCCATTTCAATTTGTGAGGACTCACCTACTCCTTATCTATCTAATAGTTTCTAAGCAGAAGTACACCGGTCGTTTTCAAAGTTTCTTCGGAATACGTGAGTTGACGGTGTGTCTTTAAGAAAAAAGTCACACGAATGCAGAATGGAAAATAGATTAATTCTTCTCGATACAATTCAAACATTATGTCACGGGATCTCACAACAACAAACTCTTATTGAGAACGATCAATTAAGAAACCCTTTACTTCTACATTTTTATAACCCGGGCAACCCTGTGGTTACAAATATGGATAACGCGGAGCCGATCACCCTATACAATGGTTCTTCTAGGAAACTCCGAGCGGCAATTGCCGCTAGTATAAGAATGCTGATTCATCAGCACCACTTTCCATTACCCCAAAATTGGACCTATGAGCAATTGGCCGATGAAATTATTGGCCAACCTGTTGATTTGGTCCACTTATTATATATATTAACGGATTTAACCACTTTTGGCTTTGCCAGTCAACCCTTCCATCAATTGTTGGATTTTCTGCACACGGTGGCTCAGCCCGCGGCAGTTGTATTAGGGGCTTAGTACAAGATCAAAAGAAAGACATGGGACTTTTGGGGCATTGCTTGAGCTAAGTCAAGCTTTTTTCTGAGTTAAGTAAAGACTGACTACCTATAAAGATCTCCCATTTGACACTTTCTTGGAACCCATGGTTATGGACCCGAATCCATTAGTATGGAATATTTTCTTTTCCAAGCGAAATCCCCAGAGTGAAAAAGTGCTTTTTTTCGTTGGAAAAACCAATGCAAATATCATATATCATATATATTGACGCCCGGATAGATAGAAAAGGTTGGAGAGAGTTACTTTAACCGCCTGAAATTATCTCCCTTCTAAAGCTGCGCAAGGCGGCCCCCCCAGAACAAAGCCCCACCCCTCTTTTCTCCCTTTAATGAAAGACCCTCGCCCCGCTTCCTATTCATTTGTGGGTCGGGACCCGAAGGCCCTTTTTTTTTCTCAAGAGGTGATTTCGAGAATCAATAAGGGGAGATGCCATCTGTTGCGAGCAAGCGAAGAGCCGGACATCACTTCGTCCCCTTTCATAATCTCTTTCTTCACGTCGAGCTTCTTAGCCCGCCTCACTTGCTTTCTGTACTGCATAAGGTTCTGAAAGAAAGGTGTGTGACTCCCTATTTACTAAGAGGCTGCCGTTTGTTCTCACTCGAAAGACAAAGTAACTATTATCATTCCCAGAGGTTGAACACCCGAAGCAGATATCTCCGTTTAGGAGAATCGCGTCGAAGGGGGTATTGAAATAGAGGGTTGGTTTAAAGCTCCTTCAGTGCCCATGTATGATTCACCTTCCTTAAATAAGGAGAGACATAAGCTTTACGACGTGAGTAGCTCAAGTTTGGATAGAGGCGCCTATCAAAAAGATACTCCGAAGACTGTGAGTCACCATTCGTTTGCCCCCTTCTTGAACTGCATGGCAGATAAGAGACGGGGCTCACTGGGTTGTTTGATCTTTGTCGGTTGATTGATTCTCGTTTCAAGATGAAAAAGTAAAGACAAGAACCTTCCACATAATATATATATATATATATTATATATATATATATATTATGTTATATATTTTTCTTTAATAATAATTAATTAAGTTAAGTTTTCTTTAATAATAATTAATTAAGTTAAGTAGGGCCCCAGAACGCTAAAAGGGTGGGGGAACTAGAGTTGTCACGATAGGAAAGATAAATGACTATAAGGAACCAACGATTCTCTCTTCTTAAACAACCTATATCCTCCACACTTAATCAGCATTTGATAGATTATCCAACCCCGAGCAATCTTAGTTATTGGTGGGGGTTCGGTCCGTTAGCTGGTCTTTGTTTAGTCATTCAGATAGTGACTGGCGTTTTTTTAGCTATGCATCACACACCTCATGTGGATCTAGCTTTCAACAGCGTAGAACACATTATGAGAGATGTTGAAGGGGGTTGGTTGCTCCGTTATATGCATGCTAATGGGGCAAGTATGTTTCTCATTGTGGTTCACCTTCATATTTTTCGCGGTCTATATCATGCGAGTTATAGCAGTCCTAGGGAATTTGTTCGGTGTCTCGGAGTTGTAATCTTCCTATTAATGATTGTGACAGCTTTTACAGGATACGTACTACCTTGGGGTCAGATGAGCTTTTGGGGAGCTACAGTAATTACAAGCTTAGCTAGCGCCATACCTGTAGTAGGGGATACCATAGTGACTTGGCTTTGGGGCGGTTTCTCCGTGGACAACGCCACCTTAAATCGTTTTTTTAGTCTTCATCATTTACTCCCCTTTATTTTAGTAGGCGCCAGTCTTCTTCATCTGGCCGCATTGCATCAATATGGATCAAATAATCCATTGGGTGTACATTCAGATATGGATAAAATTTCTTTTTACCCTTATTTTTATGTAAAGGATCTAGTAGGTTGGGTAGCTTTTGCTATCTTTTCTTCCATTTGGATTTTTTATGCTCCTAATGTTTTGGGGCATCCCGACAATTATATACCTGCTAATCCGATGCCCACCCCGCCTCATATTGTGCCGGAATGGTATTTCCTACCGATCCATGCCATTCTTCGTAGTATACCTGACAAATCTGGAGGTGTAGCCGCAATAGCACCAGTTTTTATATGTCTGTTGGCTTTACCTTTTTTTAAAAGTATGTATGTGCGTAGTTCAAGTTTTCGCCCTATTCACCAAGCAATATTTTGGTTGCTTTTGGCGGATTGCGTACTACTAGGTTGGATCGGATGTCAACCTGTGGAGGCACCATTTGTTACTATTGGACAAATTTCTCCTTTAGTTTTCTTCTTATTCTTTGCCATAACACCCATTTCGGGACAAGTTGGAAGAGGAATTCCTAATTCTTACACGGATGAGACTGATCACACCTGATCAGTGAAAAATTCTGACACCAATCATTTACGAGTGAGTATTACACCTGACAAGCGGATGAGTTTTCTAGTTGGCTATGTGCTTAGATAGGTAAAAGATACTCGGGCTGAACTTTTTAATCCGGGGCTTTGTTTGTTCCCCCCTTACCCCTCCCTGAAAGCCGCATAGAGGAGTATCCGTATCACGCCCACTTATGATAAAATGACCTTATATCCTCTTCTAGGTAGAAGAGTATTCTGCATGAATATGCTTCTGCACTGGGAATATATCATAGCCAGAGATCATAAAGGATGGGATGGGAATGGAGGCATTCCAGCGGGATGGGACGTAGTGAAGTGGGAAGTGAAGTGTGTAGATAATACGTGTTCTTTAGAAGCGCTTATGCGGTGGCTAGTGAGCATCCTTGCCAACCCAAAAAGGGAACAGCGGCTTCTTGAGTACCTATGATGGTGTACTTCCAAATGGTTTCTAGGACTTCGGTGGATTGGAGTTTGGCCAGGAAACCTTAGAATCTAAGTGATCGAAAAGCTCAGACAAGATTCTGAGTCCGCGCCTCTTCCCCTTTTAATAACGGCATGGGCCGATCCACTTTCAGTGCCTTTGCTTCGCAACCTTTACATCTCTCGGATTACTACCCGATACCGGATTTATATCCGGATTTACTAGCTCGGCTGAAAGGAGAAGGAGAGGGAGAGTCAGAATAATCCCAGTCACCCTCAATGAGATACAACAGCTGATCAAACTGTATGCCGGTTACAAAGAGGCTGATTAAGCGGATCAATAAGACATTTGGAATCACTTTCAATCCGGATTCCCAAGCAAGCTTAAGGCCAAATCCCTGTAGGAGGCTCACACCTTCGGAGCGGGAAGTCATTCCAGGTTATGAAATAAAGACAAGGTTTCGAAGCAAAGGTCTTCTTTGAGGATCGAGGGAAAGGTTGTTCTTTGGGAGAGATCTGTACCCAATGACTATGGCTGACTTGCTTGCCGGGACATGCTTTTTTTTCTTTCATGGAATATAGGTTATCCAGAGCCTTCTGTCATTGAAAGTGACACACCTTCGGTGCCTTTGGTGACTTTATGTCTGCCAACTTCTATTAGAATTACCGCTTCACTTCTCCACCTTCCGCCGTTGGCGCCTCTTCTATTCACTTCGTTCTCACTGTGTTCTCACTTCGCTTTCTCTTCACTTCGTTCATCGAGTGACATTGTTCTTCACTTCGGTTCCACCGCAGGAGTAGAGGGAATAGAAGTCGAAGATGGCTAGCTTTCTTGCTTGCTTTCCGTTCTGGACAAGGCAGACTTGCCGTCTCGCTCACTTCTTGAGAATTGAGACTAGGGGGGAATGATAACCATAAATTAGAATTAGAAATAGAAGGGTAGAATTCAAAGAAGAAAAGGTCAATAGATTTCGACTAAGATCGAGTCTGGGAGAGGAAGCTGTTAAAGTAGGGATCATGCTGCTAGTGAATGATTGTTCCATTTTCAATTAAGGTTGATTCAATAACTTCTAGGCCGGAATCGGAAATGGAAAGAAGGAATGGTCCATCCGGAAGCCCACCAAAGATGGGGACTTCGAATGAAATGAGTCACAAAAAGCAACCGAGATTGCTGACTGAGCAGCCTACTAGCTTGTTGGAAAAAAAGATAGAAAAGATAAGAAGGGAACGAAAGCACCAGAAGCACATCTAGTTTCAGCAGGAAAGAGAGAGCTAGATCTAAGAGGTGCTAGTGGTATTCTTACCTAGGAACTAGAGCAGACGCAAAGAAGCAGATGAAGATTGTTGCGTCTTCGTCTTCTATTACCTTCCAGTCAGTTAATGGCAGTCCTAAAAGAAAGAGATTCTATTACTTCTTAGTTAATTGTATATAAACAAAGAAAAATGCCTCCGGATGTCAGACACGATCGAAGGAATGATCAAAGCGCCCTAGCTGACTACTAGATCTGTCTCACCTAGGGTTCGACATGGAACGGTCAATGCCTGCCCGACTGCACCCGAAAGTGAGCCCATGAGCCCATACCTACTAACTAGGACTATTGACGTCAAGCGCAGTCTTCTAGTTTGCTACAATGCATCTTTTAGGCCTTGAAAGAGACCTTTTGGTGTGCCAATGGATGATTTGATCTGAAGGAATCTCACATCGATTTCTCACTATAGACATGTAGTCAACTGATCTACGAGCACCCTTGCCCGCATGAACTTCTTGTTCATTTCATAAGAAGCTGTTGGTGACTAAGCGATTGGCAGATGATCGAGAGAGAAGCGATTGACTGTCTGAGGAATGATGACTTGGCTAAGGGTGTAGGCGTGAAGGCAAGCTTCCTATGTTTAGAGGTCTTTAGTTGATTTGCCCATTTTTTGACGTTTTTTGGCATGTCATTATGATGATAAGAGGGGGTGATGAAAGATCTTGTCAAATGATAAAGGAAAATGGCCTGATAATCGACATTCCTCCATTGCAAGATCACGTCTTTCTGTCTCACTCAATCCAACGGAAGGACGAATTCGAAATGAAAGAGGAAAGGGTGAAAGAGGAAGAAGGCCCTCGCAGATGAGGCGGATAGGCTAAGATCGGAGGAGAAAAAGGGCTACTAGTGGGATCGGCGGATAGATGAATCGGCGGATAGCATCCTCACTCTCGTTGATCAGACGCAATTGGTAGGCAACCGTCTGGGCTGTTATGAGGAGATCTTCTGGTTTCCCCTTTTTTATCCTTTGCTTTGAATCGTCTGCCTTCCGGCGGATAGTGGGATCGAGCAGCAGCACATCTTGCAGCACATTATTTTTACATTCTTTGTTGTAAGATGTGCTGTTCGAGCTTTCTACCCAAACCTTTTGTTGAGCTGATTCGAGTCCTTTACATTCTCATCCTCAACTTCCACCATGGGGCTATGTCATCAAGATGCAATTGTTGGCCATGTTCTTTACTGATTGATCTCTCTTCGATGCTTGATGGTTACACCACCTTACGAGCCTGAATCACATGCCTTATCTGGGCCTCTAGAACCCGCATTTTCTTCATTGGATTCAAGTCTTGCATGAGCCAGCAGCTCACAACCATGGAAGCGAATGGGGCTCTTTTGGGGTTCTCCCCCTAGGAAGTAGTAGAGTGATTCCTTCCCTCGTTATAGATGGATAGGTAAATGCCTGAATGAGTCTAGTCCGGATAGTAGTTATCCTTTTGCCTGTTAGATCTATCCTTCATTTAGTCAGGCTTGTAATAAATAGGTAGGTCTCATTATTCTTAGCGTCCTTACTTCTATCTTCTTTCTTCCCTTGCATCTATCTATCAGACAATCTGATAACAAGAAGATTGTCTTCTCCCTGCTTTCTTTCTCTCACTAAATAGAGGTATTAGCTCCCATTGGAATGCCTTATAAGTAGCCTTCTTTTTCCTGCCTTTAGGATGTTACTTATGAGTGATAGTAGTTGGAGTTGCTAGTAGGAAGCTAGGCTATGGAACTGTCTTCTCTTTTGAGGTAGGAGAGCGGGCAAGGTTTATAATATATTAGGACAGTTTAAAATATCTTTTATGTAGCTTTTTCCCTGGTGAGTATGAGTAAGTAAGTTCAGGGAGGGTGGTGAGTAAGTAGAGGGAACACGTCTTGTTGCTTGCTCTACAGGTTAGTAAGTTGGTTGAGGAAGGGGCCCCGGTTAAGGACCTGGGGCCAACACCCAGATTCCACTGACGGCGAGGAAAGAGATAGACTAAACTTACTCATTCCCCAGGCCGGACCGTCACCACCTGAGCCACAGAAGATGCTTTTTGACCAATCGCTACATAAACACATATTACATTTTGCCCTTGTTGATTGAGAATCGTATCCGTGGCTACCGCTGTTTTACCGGTCTGTCTGTCCCCAATAATTAATTCCCGCTGACCGCGCCCTATAGGGATCATCGAATCAATAGCAATAAGTCCTGTTTGAAGGGGCTCGTATACGGAACGTCTCGAAATAATACCAGGAGCGGGGGACTCAATTAACCGAGATGAAGAAGCTGAAACTACTTGACCGTCAGGTAAGGGGTATCGATAAAGATTCCTCACTTTAGACTTTAGGAAGGAATGCAAGACTGAGGATTGGCATTTATAGGTAGCTAAGCTTGATCAGGACTAGAAATTGACTCTTTCTGGCCTTGCCTTCCCCTATTAGATTATGGCCCGATCTCTCCCAGGATCAAGAGAAAGCTCTTCGCCTTCCCCTTATTGATATTGATTAGGGCTAGATGACAGAAAGGAGCCAGAAGGAGCAAGCTTCGTCTATGCGGACTGACCCGATTCATTCCCCTTTTTGTGGCCTCTCATGGACATAAGAAAATTCTCCTCCGGAAAGATTGAATCAGTGAAGCAAGAGAGCCCGGAAGTCCCTCCTTACCCGAGACAGGTGCCTATTCCCCATGACATGAAAGTTAATTACTTACATATGACATGAGAGTGACTGACTCACAAGAGAATGAGTCTAGCTTCCTTTTGTTATTAATATATATATATCTTTCTTACTTCTTACCTTTCCTTCTCTCCCGCTGCACTCCCCTTTATGAACAACCCTTGGGGAAGCCCTTTCAGTGAGGTAAGGAAGAAGATGGGCAAGCGATTCTCCTCCAATTGCATTGATCAGTTGGATGAGAGTGAGATAAGCAAGGAAGCCGGGAAGCAGAATGGAGTCTAGCATTCCCCCTCTAGTCCCGCTCTGAAGCCTGATCTTTCTTCTCGTAGACCCCTCCTGCTGTGCCCCTCAATCCCATATCTACTACTTAGTAAAGCCCTTCCCTACCTCTATATCTTAGTTGAAGCCTTCTCTCTGATCTACGTCTTATCGTCTGCATCTATAGGTATAGAGCAATAAGGAATGCATTAGAATGCCTTCTATCTATCCCTCTCTTGTTAGTAGTTCCTCTTTCTAGGGTTCTATCAATCTAGGATGGTCGTAGATCACCTTCTTGTGAGTATGTTTAAGAATTCCTTCCCTCCCTTTGAAGTTCATTTTGCAGACTATTGCTGAAGAGCTCTTTATGTGGTCTCACTTTACCACCATCTGAAATGGGCGAAACTTCGATTGGTGGAAGCCAGTCTATGAAGATTCTCCCTTTTCTTACGTGCAATTCCCCTCTTTCGGTAAGCATCCAGTATCTCATCAAATGAACATTTCTCTAAGCTTATCCTGTAGCTTATACGTCGTTTGAAAGCAGCTTCAAGGATCCAACGAATAGCTAAAGTTTGTTGACGATCCCTGGCTACAATCCCAGGGACATCATAAATAGTACCAGCTACTCCTACTTTTTCCACTTCGCATATGGGCTTTATATTCTCTACGGCGTCAACCATAAGTTTTATTACATTGCGTTCAGGGCGATGAAAAGTTTGATAAACAATAGCACGAACTCTCGTTCTTTTACCTTCTTTCATGCGAAAGTTGACCAACTTCTTGATCAATTGTTTTTGCTCACCATCCAAGCCCCCCATATAGCTTAGAATTTCCGAGGACGATAAATTGATATTACGCGATCCTTACTGTCCATCTTTATCAGCCAACTCCCCTGTTTCCATCTTTCAGAGTTTACCACTCTTCATAGCTTCTTGAACTTTTTTTAGGGTATCGCTCCGAGTATACACTCTCGCGTCATACGGCTCCGTCCCGGAATCAGGACCTCCCCTTTCCTTTTACTTCGTAACCTTCACTGCAGAGCATCAAATTCCCAACTAATCTATTCCGAACGGAAGCGATCGATCGAATGGAGCTAGCTTACAAGAGGAGGCCCGATAAGCTTCGAAGTTCCCCGGGGCGCCTTCCGCCTCTCTTTCCCTCGTTACTGATGCCGCTACAGATGCTCCTATCAGGGTGATTCCTGCCATTGGGAAGAGAAGACAGGAGCACCAGGTCCTGCTTTTGGAGGTTCAATGGTGGGCTTCGGTCGGGATAGATGAGTTGGGGTCGAGTTCCTTAGATACGTAATAACAAATTTTTTCATTGATGGAAAGGGAAAAGCGCTTATGGGGCATCCCACCTCCCGAGAAGGTTGAAGGGATAGAGGAGGAACCTCTCTTTTGAGGAATAGGTTGGAAAAGCGCTACCACCCTGGCCGGAAATTCTATGTCCAAGCGCTTCAGAAGTCAAGGGAGTTCGATCCGGCTACAACTATCCTCCTTCCACGCACGGACAAGGATCGGTTGTTGAAACAAATTCATCTAGAAACAAATAAGTTCTTGTTTGATCTGCCGCTGTTAGAACACCACAATATTAGGCCTTTTGAGGTTAATGCTCTCAATGGTGAATCGACCATTTGATATCCCTTTTTTTCGGCGGAATGGAAGAAAAGTAATGAAACCCCCGATGGCTACTAAAAAACCTCCTTTTACTTTCTGAAGAATAAAGCCCTTTACCTTTGTATTCGTTCGCCAAATCTTGTTCAGTTCCATCCAAGCTCGCGTTTGTCTGAATCTTCGTGGAAGAAGAAGAAGCGGTTCACCAGCCACTACATCTGTGGATCCCACCAAATCATTAAACCTGGCGGCAGCTCGCTCTTTGATCAGTGATTCACCGGCCACTACATCGATGAAGAATCTCTCCAAAATCTTCTCTTTGATCAGTGATTCACCGGCCACTACATCTGTGGATCCCACCTTATTCTCAAACCTGGCGGCTCGGTTGATTGGCACTCCTGTAGGCTCATCTTGCATACAAATTCTGGGGGTCCCAGGTCCTGCATCCACCAAGAACATTTCTTCCCTTAAGCGTAAAACTTCAGATTGTAAGGCATTTCCACTACATAAGAAAAAACTGGAATTAGATCTTGGAAATGATCGACTCAAATAGATGCTCATCATAAGCTTTTATCTTTAAGATTCTTGCTCTCCCAATGAAGAAAGACTTGTAAGAAATCGCCGGTTGGGTTGGTCCAACCAAGAAAGACATGGGAATCTCACAGGAAATGGAAATCTTTTGATCTTGTACTAAGGTACACTGAACACTCATCCAATCTCGATTGAAAAAAGAACAAAAGTAAGCCAGTGAAATTATTCACTCCCTTTGTGAAAGTTATAATCGCACTTTCACAAAGATCGATTCATTTATCTATGCATATTGTGTGTGAGCGAATGAGGTGTGACCGAATGAGCTTGTCGGATCCGCTGCTTCTCAGGGGACTGAGTCTATTTACGAAAAAAGAAGCGGAACGGGCGATTCTTCCTTTGTTGAGATAGAGTCGACAGACTAAGCACCAACTGGATCGCCTACGGTACGCACAAAGACATTTGAAACTGGCCGATTGATTCACAAAATGAACTCCTCTTTCAAGAGAGAAGGGCGACAATAAGACAAATTTAATCAAGAAATGCACTTTTCCAGGAGAAGGAGAAAGATAAAGCGGGTTGGGCGGGAACAAGAAGTGGGGAGTTTCATGTTTGGGCGTTCCAACAATTTCACATGTTCCTAAAATCGGCATTCATTCTATTAAGTTACTCTCAGTTCCGAAATCCGCCATTGTTCCACTTCCGGCTGATAAAAAAATGAAGGGGCACTTCTTCCTACTAAAGAAGCAGAGGCCATAGAGGCATAGGTGGTTTAAGAACCAATCCGGAGCGCTCGGAACCAAAAGCATCAGTCCCCCCGTTGCAGTTTATTCTATTGATCTAGAGCCTGCTAGAGTTAAGATGGGGGCAGCGGAAGCAGTGGTTGAAGACCCGATTAATCAGTGGAAGCAGCAGCCCACCAGAAACAGGGGCAGAGCAAGCAAAGGCAAAGGCACCACCATCCCTACAGCATTCGTTTCAACAGAAAAGGCCGAGTCAGAGGCGGGTAGAGCAGAAGCGAGGAAGGCAGAAGCTTCACCCATTTTAGTCGACCCAGAAAAAAGTAGAAAAGGGAGTTTCCGCAGCATCCAGTGGATCAGCGTCAGAGGCGGATTGAATCAGGTCCAATTGACCCAGCGGAAATGCAGATACAGCTGCATCTAAGCTAATGTAAGTTGTTGATTCAGCTCAGTAGTTGACCCAGCGCACCAATTGAACCAGTCCTAGACAGCATCCCTGTTGTTTCGAGGAGGCGTTCCTGTTTATGTTACGAGAAATGGCTATGTTTTGATAGAATGCATTGCCTGTTGTTCTTAGCATCCCTCTCTCACGAAAGATGTGCTCTAGTCTTTTTGGTTTTTTTAGAAAGGTTTTACCTCCCCACCCGTATACTATGCAAAGGCAAAGAGATATTATATATATAGATATATATATATATCGTGGAGGGGATCATAATCAGGCGCCAACGGCGGCTCGATAGGCGTCCATGCATAGCTCAGCGCCTAAGAAAAGTTGCAGTACTTGACCGAGTTGACTCATCAGTTGTAGTTCTACCAATTTCAATTTGTGATTCAGTTGAAGAACCACCTGTTTTTTTCACCACTTGCAATCCGAGTAGCAGATCCAAATGCTTAGCTACCAGTAGCATCCGATACAAAGATCCATCCCTTGCATTCCCCTCCTTTAGAAAGAGTAGTTGCCCCGCCCCTGCACCAGTTACAGCAATCCTGTATATGGCAGGCTATAAGATAGTCATAAGGAAATGTATAAGACAACCGCGCCTATTTGCTTGATTGGCTAGCGACGGTACAAAAAGCTTTTTAATGAATGAAATTTCGGTAATTACAGCCAAAAATACGGTCTTTATGCGGCTTGTGTCCTTCTTTTGATCCTACGGAAAGGCAATGCAATTGTCAACAAACTACTGAATAGTAGGGGAAGGGGAACCTCATCCTTCGCTTGGTATATATTTGATTTGTCCTATTCGTAACGACCCGTCTTCAGGGAAAGTAGGAAAAACCCTAAGACTATACGGGCTAGCTTATTGACACTCACCTGTTTGTAGTCAGGGTATTGCGACTCGTTCGGAAGGGTGGATGCCTAACAGCTGCGCTTTATTTAAAGCGGTGTTCGTCATCCTTGATGATCGCCTTTGGGGGCTATTATCAGAAACCCTCTCTATTACCAGTTCCTGTATCCCTTACTCGTCGTGGACTTCCTCGCATTATCCCATCTTTCCATAGAAAGAGAATAATGCGAGGTGGCAGCGAGGCTGAGAGTATCGTTCAAATGTACTTATCCTTCTTTTCATTGTATCGCATAGTGTTACAAGCAAAGAAGATTAAAAAAGATACATTTGCTTCTATCCTGCAGCCATGCGCTGACATCGATCGAGCCCGATCACGAATATCCTTTTTTAAGCAGGATATCGTGGTCTTGTTTGATCGTTATGTTCCTTGGTTCCGACGTATCCCTCTTAACCAAGGGATAACGTGGGAGCCAACGTGGAAGACTGTTCCAACCATGAGGCAGTTCAGAGACTACTTGAAAGCTGGCTTATACTCCGAAAATAGTAAGACGAAAGTCCCGGATGTAAAATCCTTCTTTCCTTGCTTAACTTTCGAGTTGTCAGCATATACTTTCCTCATCCATTTTATTCAAAAAATGGGTGAGCAGTGGTCTTCTGGTATCCTCCGGTGTCACCGTGTTCGATATCCTTGTGATAAATCGAATAAGCGGATGGGACTTAGATTTCTTTTTAAAATTCCTAGGTCCCAAGCTACCTAATTTATGGCTCGCTGGTCCTGAGAATGGTGGGATTCCCCAACACCAACACCTTCGACTCCTTCGGTGTCCCACTTCTTTTACTTTATTAGCTGTTTTATCAACAAAAAGAGTATGATCTCGACCCATAATTGCAGTGTTTTTTCAATTTCCTAAAAAGCACTAGAACTCTACAATGTTTTTGCCCATTTGATGGCGGTGTTTGCTCAACTTTATTCGATCCCTTCGAGGTCTCAAAAGTGTCAAATTCCTCTATTTTGGGGGACCGAAAGGACAGTCTATTTTGAATAATTGGAACTAAAGTAGTCCACTTGGATCAGCTAGGTCGCTTTAGAGCCTCTTTTCATTAATTTCTAGAGTAGCCCGGGCATTTCTCTCTCTCCAAATATGGTAGATGGTAGCACCCCACGCAATTTTCCTAACCAAAGAAGGAAAGCCTTTGCCTTTAAACTGATTAGCAGCCCACAAAAGCTCACTCTCCCAACACCCCGGGGACCACAGTTAAGTCAGCATTGGTTATAGACCGTGGCCCATACTCCTTTAGCCACCGGGCAAGAAAAGAACAGGTGATCAACGGTTTCAATAGGGTCATTACACATCAAACACTTAGCCTGAGGAATGATATCCCATTTTTGAAGTTTATCCTGAGTGGCCAGGCCATTCTTAATAGCAAGCCAAACAATGAAAGCATGTCTAGGAATAGCCATAGAGTGCCACACCAACTTATCCCAAAAAAACATTAGGCTGAACAGTTCTGAACGCAGTGAAGAAAGCACGCCATAGGATAAGAGGGTTCTGAACAAAGTGAAGAAGGGCCACGGCTTTTATCAAAATATCCCTGCCAGAGAGAGCCTTGCTTCCACCCCTGCTAAATACGCTCCTTTACAAATAGTAAGATTTTCAGTGTCTTCGGTTTCTATTTGGTTGGTTTACCCCACCTTTTGTATCTCCCCGGAAGTAAACTACCTTCCCGCTTAGCTTTCATTTGACGCTGAACCGCTGTTGCTGACTACTGGGCCGCTGCCCTCGGTCCTAACAGCTTTCTTCCAGAACCCTTCACACGGTGCCTTTACTTTAATCCCCGATCGAGATATCCTCTTCTTAATTAAGTAAGCGAGCACCTTCTCGAACAAGGCTTTATATTATAGGCCGGCCTACTAAGAATTTTTTATTTTATACTTAGTGGTTAGCCTGGGAAAGCCCTCTTCTGAGGGAAAGCCCTTTTGCTTGAATCCCGTTTTCCGACCCCATCTATACTCTTTGGACGGGGAGTTCCTTCCGCAGCTTGGCCTCACCTTACCCAGAGGAATTCCTTTGATCTTCGAGCCGATTCTCACGTTTAGGTTGGTCTTTCGTCTTTCGAATTAAAGTAAAGTGTCGATTGGTTTGTGTGAAGCCGCCTAAATTAACTCCTTTTATGCAGCATTTCGGCTGTAAACTCTATGACCTTTCCCCACGCACTGAGGTTCGCTAGCCATCTTCCATGGAAGGGTCACGCCAAGTCCTTTCGTTCGACAGAAGTGCGCTTCGGGCGAAACTCCTTGCCTTTTGTTTTGCTAGTGGGCTGGTGCAGAATGAGTCTATAGTTCTGGTCTTGGGAATCTCTTCGTCCCTGCGATGATGGCTGCCAGAAGCATCGTGGGGCTTGTCAAGGTACAGCTCTTTTTCTTTCGGATAACTGGAAAATCCAACCCAAGCTCTGCCTTTAGCTTTCCCCATCTGCTATCAACTATTTACCTATTTTTCAGTATGAATCGAAATCGAGCGTAACTCTGCTCATCCAAACTGGGATTTTAAGCGAAAGAAAGATCTTCCGGTACGCTTTCCCTAAGGTGTAAAAGACTTTTTCAGTTTTAGTAGTTAACAACGTCGTCAACTCGTAACCGGGGACTAGAAGTCCGCCTACCAAGACTACTCAATCCCTGCTGTATGCCCTGCTGCTGACCTTATCGAGACACCGGACTTACTAACCTTGCTAACCGAGCCCCAATTCTTCAATACCAGCGCCACGAAGGTAAATTGATAATAATATGTGTGATGTATCCCCCCGCCCGGGCCGAAGAGGAGCGTTTTAAAGGGTTTTCTGAGTTAGCCCTTATGATCTAAGTGCCCAACAGCGATCTAATGATGGTTCTGATCAAATGGAGGCGGAGGCAGTTCGCTCACGTACCGCTTTTGTCATATACCTTTCACAACCAGCCGAAACGGAACTAAAGTCTTTAATCTACATCTTCATAGATCGCAGTTGCAGTCTCAGAAACATATGAGATTCTAAAAAAATCCTATTAAAATGCTGGAGTTTATCCACTCACAGGGCATTTATTGGTCTTCTGGCATCTTGTGGCCAAAAAGAGTTCTTCGCCAGGGATTCTAACAAGAAGTTATTTTCTGGCCTCTATTTTTCATTTTTTGAATCCTTTATCGGGCCCCGCACCATTCTCAATTGGAGATACAACATGTGTGCCGGTCGTTTGGATCAAACTATTGAACAAGGCACTAAACGGGGGCTCTTTGCAATCGGTAATTATGTCAATCAAAGGTTATTGAAACCTGTTCATGATTTGCTAATGGCCTCGTATTGCGCGGCCGATGGTACGTTCAATCAGGAGCGACCGCTAGATCGTTTGATTGGCTCTTCATGTTGTCATTGTTTCGACTTAAAGTCGGAGTCGGCGACCCCCTTCTTAATGTTCGAGATCTTTTGTCACATGTTTGACCGTTCTTTCGCGTCTGCGGTTGTTAATTCAGCTCTCGGTACAAACATATTTTATGTTTCTTTTGTTAAAATAAATAGCCGACATCCACGGGTGCCCCGGCGTCAAAGCTTTTATCTTAGACGGTGACCTTATGAGATCCCCGGCCATGTTGAACAACTTCCACAGTAAACCAAGATTAACCAAACCAATAAAGGATCATTTAATGCAAAAATCAGAAGACACAACTGGCGCACGGAAAGAAGGCATCAATGAAGACACTCGAATGTAAGGGTCGAGTGGAAGTCCTCGCCCAAGGCACCACTCTACATCGTAGAAGGGACTGGACTTACGTGGCCGTGAGTACATACATTGAAAAGAGCCGTTGGTGGTACTTACGACTCATGCGGTGGTCGATTTTACTAAGGGATTTATAGCCCACCCCTCAAATCCTGCACAAGGTAGAAAAACCTACTTACGAGATACCTATCATTAATGGCCATTAGTTCATATCCATAGGGATGGTAGAAGTTAAGAAAGGCCCGGGCGGGGAAATTCCGTCCGAAAGTTTAGAATCCTAAACCGCTTAGCAAATAGCCTAACCAGCACCCTTATATAAACTATAACCTCGAGATTTCTGATTTTCTTATAGGAAACGGCCGGAACAAGAGCTGGAAACGGCTGCTAATACCCCGTAGGCTGAGAAGCAAAAGGAGGAATCCGCCCGAGGAGAATCCGAGTGAAAGCAGCAACCAGAGTGATAGTAGCGTGTGTCAGCAAACAACTCTAAGCTGAACTGATTACAGATAGGTAGTGCATTCTCTGAGGTGAGTGAAGTGCTCGACCATAGATAGCATAGTAGGCACCGAACGTAGTGAGGTGGGAAGCAAAGGCTCTGAAAGAGTTACATTTGACACAAGTTCTACCAGTGTGAAATCTCACTTTACCGTTTTAGCTAATAAAAACCTGATCGATCTGCAACAATTCCGTTTTACCTACACGTGATTTCTTACTTTGCCCTTTTTGCCCGAAACGGATCCTACTTTTTGGAAAATTCTAATTTACCTACATGGAAAATCTTACTTGACCATTTTAGCTAAGGAGATCGTTGCTTTTTTGAAAGAAGTTCATTTTACCTAGCTGTCAAAGTGATCATTTTCCGCAAATCGCTGTCTTTCTCATCCCGATCTCGAGTCTTATAGAAGATCTCGCCATGCAGCTGACGCCAGCATGTCAATAAGTTGCATGAGCCTATGGGTGGAAAGACTAAAAAAGAACCTTTCTCTCTTCACTGCCTACTTCGTAGCCTCACCTCGCCTCCTTCGTCGGTACCTTTGCTTCGCAACCTTCACTTAGTTTCTTCACTTATCCTTCGGAGCCTCTCACTAAGGTTCGAGCAGCTTCACTCCGTTTTTGAATAATTGGAACTAAAGTAGTCCACTTGGATCAGCTAGGTCGCTTTAGAGCCTCGTTTTCATGTTTATTAATTTGGACATACTTTTCCCGAGATCATGCCAAAATTACGGTGTTTAGTACGTTTTTCACACAAATTTTTCACCCTGGCAGCAGTTGAAATAGGAGTCTCAAACCGAGCTATTTATATTTAATAATATTAAAGCAAAAAGGACGTGAAATTGGGCAGTTACACGGTAACCCGTACAATCAACAATAAAAGAGGTTCCGAAGGAAAGGCACCTCTGTCATAAACCTAGAGGCCCGCCTTTGCGTGGACTAGTTTTAGAGCGAATGACGACGGTCAAAATAAATTCTTTCAGAGCCCTTAATGCCTATTTAGTTAATCTGAAATGCCCATTTAGTTAATCTGAGGCGGTACTTCCCTTCCGTTCATGTTCCTTTCAAGGCGCTGTAGGATAAGAAGAAAAATAGGGTATATCCCCTGGTTGCCGCACAACAGCCAAAGATAAATTACTGGCATTTAAGACTCGTTTCGCTTGTAAAGCTACTCTTTTCTTGTTTGTCCGTCTGGTGATAATCTATTATGCCTTTCATGCTATCGGAGTGGGTATACAGACTCAACAGAGCCAAAAAGTAGCACGTGATCTAAGAGGCCGGAAGAAGTCTTTCAACCGCAGGAAGCAGCCACTGAGCTAGCACAAGTAGTAAACTTAAACTACTACCTTCGATGCGTTAATCAGAAGTGGTTTCTTTCAGTGTCAATGTGGAAAGTTTCCTTTTGTCCGTGTCGCAAATCGGGAAAAAATTTCGAACATTAAGAAAAGAAGGGGGATCTTAGAATGGAGGAAGAACTCGAAGAGCAATGCCCAACTGCGTATAGAACAGATTCGTCATGACCTCCGAGGCCGCTATAGCACTACTTATTTTGAAAGGGACGAAGTGCAACGTTTGGAAGATGATCTAAAGAAGGCAGTGAGGGATGAGGAGATATATTGGAAATTCAAATCTCGTGTCCAATGGTTGAATGAAGGTGAAATCTATCTTGCCAAAGCTTTTGTTGACAAGTTGCAGTGGAAGTTTATTAAGAATGTTCTGCGGGAAATTGGAATTAGGGGGAGGTTCCTAGAGCAGGTTTCTCAATGCTTTACCACTGTGAATTTACGGATCATTTTGAATGGTGAAATCTCTGATTCTTTCTTTCAGAACCTTTGAGTGGGGTTAGACAAGGCACCGTTCTTCACTTCGTACAGAACCTACCTTTTCTTAGTATGGATAAGCTTTCTTTCAGAACCTAATCAGCTCTCGTGTTAGCCTTGGGAACTGGAAATCTGTTTGCTTATCTCAGAATGGTCCTCCAATTTCTCACCTTTTCTTTGCTGATGACCTAATTATCTTCTCTGAGGCTCTCAAGCTGAGAGAAAGTGCTTGGATGATTTTTGCATGGTTTCAGGGCGCTTTGAGAAATAGAATATCTTATGTTCTCCTAATATCGACAGTCAAGTTGCCCATTTCTGTGTGCTCTAGGCTTGACAAGCTAAACAGAGAGACTTTTTATGGTAAAAATAAGAGGAAGATCCATCTTGCTAATTAGGATTTGGTGTGTAGACCAAAAGGTATGGGCGCCGGAGTTTCCTCTCGTTGAGATTTTGGCAATCTCGTGCGGGTTGAAGCAAGCATTAGATATGGGCCTTTCTTCTCTGATGCTAGAGTCAGACGCTCGGGCGGTTGTCTTTGCATTGAATGAAGAGGAGAGAAGCGCGCAAACAGTGTCGGACGTTACTTAGGCAATGCCGACCGGCACTTCAACCACTGAAATAGCAGCAAATTCTTTTTAAAATTATCAATGTTGCCGAAATCTCTCAATAAAGCAGCTAGGCCGTTTTCCTATCTCTAAAGGGGCTTACTCATAAAGGGGGCTTTACCCTGACACAAGTAGTC